CCCCCCGGGGGCCCAGGTATCATATACGCCTCCAAAATAAAGAGCCTTGAGTACTAGAAGAAAAGCACCTAGACCTAACAAAATTAAGTGAATACCCAAAATTGTAGTCATTTTATTTCTATCTTTCCATACATAACCAAAGAATGGAAAAGATTCTTCAAGAGTCTCGGGTCCCAGAAGCGCGTGATAAATGCCACCGAAGCCTAAGACTGCGGAGGAAATTAGGTGAAGTACTCCGGATACAAAGTAAGGAAAAGTATCTAGAACTTCTCCCCCCGGCCCTACTCCCCAACCTAGAGTAGCTAAGTGCGGAAGTAAAATCAACCCTTGTTCATACATGGGCTTTTCTGGTACGAAATGGGCCACTTCAAATAGGTTCATTGCTCCGGCCCAGAATACGATTAATCCGGCATGGGCTACATGAGCTCCAAGTAGTTTACCGGACAAATTGATAAGTCTGGCATTCCCAGCCCACCAAGCAAAGCCGGTGGTTTCTTGGTCACGACCAGCTAAAACGAAAGTTCCATTAAAGAGCGTTGCCACGTGGTAGAACCTCCTCAGGGAATATAAGATTTTCATGAGGCTGATCCTGAGCTGCCATCCACGCACGAATACCCTCGTTTAAAAGAATATTTTTGGTGTAGAAAGTCTCAAATTCAGGATCTTCCGCTGCACGGATTTCCTGGGAAACGAAGTCATAGGCACGTAGGTTCAGAGCCAGGCCAACTACGCCAATAGCACTCATCCATAAACCGGTGACGGGTACAAATAGCATAAAGAAATGTAACCAACGTTTATTGGAAAAAGCAACACCAAAGATTTGGGACCAAAAGCGGTTAGCAGTGACCATTGAATAAGTTTCTTCAGCTTGAGTTGGGTTAAAAGCGCGGAAGGTATTTGCACCATCACCATCTTCAAATAGAGTGTTTTCTACGGTAGCCCCATGGATAGCGCATAGCAGAGCTGCACCTAATACTCCGGCAACTCCCATCATATGAAATGGGTTCAACGTCCAATTATGAAATCCTTGGAAGAAAAGGATGAATCGAAATATCGCTGCTACGCCAAAACTCGGCGCAAAGAACCAACCAGATTGTCCTAGTGGATAAATAAGGAATACGGAAACAAAAACAGCGATTGGACCAGAGAATGAAATTGCATTATAAGGCCGCAATTGAACAGACCGAGCAAGTTCAAATTGACGTAACATGAAACCTATTAGTGCAAAAGCCCCATGGAGAGCGACAAAAGTCCACAAACCACCTAATTGACACCAACGAGTAAAATCCCCCTGTGCTTCCGGGCCCCATAGTAGCAACAAAGAGTGTGCTAAACTATTGGCAGGAGTGGAAACCGCCGCGGTTAAGAAGTTGCAACCTTCCAAATAAGAACTAGCCAATCCATGAGTATACCAAGAAGTTACAAAAGTAGTCCCTGTAAACCAACCCCCTAAAGCGAAATAAGCACAAGGAAAGAGCAATAGGCCGGACCATCCTACAAAAACGAAACGGTCCCTTCGTAACCAGTCGTCCATAATATCAAATAGATCATTTTCTTCTTTAGTAACTCTACCAAGGGCTATAGTCATAGTGATCCTCCTATTCAATTACTTCAACCATTTCCGAGCACCTCATATTACTTCCAGGGCATACGATAGATTATCTGTGGACGATTTCTTTCTCGTTCAATGCCCTTTTTCAATGGTCTCGAAGATAGAAATTTTGCGTTTTTATCTATGGAGTCACAACCAAGGTCGTGGTAAATCCATGAATTTCATTCAATTAATTTTTGTTATACTATAGAAATAAAGAAATAAACATTTGAATTCAGCATTATTCCACGATTCCTATTTCAAAAGCCTATCTTTTAAGGGAAACCCTCTTTTCTCATTCGCTCTCTATTGCATGGGTGGAAAAACAAAAATAGGATTCTGAAAAAAAGAAAGATATTGAAAAGAAAAATTGAGTTTTGAAACCCTTTTTATGTGTAAAGGAAAAGAGTTGCGATTTCTTCTTATTCCTATAGAACGTCTAGTAACAAGAATATGAAATCGTAAATAGCGAAAAATTCTTGCCTTGCGCGATCTAAGTCTAAGGAAATACAAAAAATCCGCTTATACACCAATTTCATCCACATCGAATTTATATATCAGAATAGCGGATAGAGGCATCATTCAAGGGGTCAGGTCTACTTACTTTATCTTTCTTTCCAATTTTTTTGTGGGTTTGATAAGAACCTTTTTTGCTTTGTGGATAAATAAAAAAAAAGAGTTTTTTTATAACTTGCTTCTTTTATTCTAACAAATCCTATATAGAACTGCCCGCTGAAGAGAAAATATATCTGGTTGTCTCTCATCTCAGCCCAGCCTATATCGAATTTTAGAAAGAAAAAAAAAGAAGAATTTTCTTCTTTTTTTTATTAACATTAAGAAAAAAGAATATAATTAAAATGGAATTGGCAATATAATTTTTATGCACTTTTGAAATGAAAGAAAAAGGAAGGATTTTTTGCAATTGTTATTTCTTGCCTCTGTCATATCACGAAAACCTTTCGATTTGGAACGAGGAGAGATGGCTGAGTGGACTAAAGCGGCGGATTGCTAATCCGTTGTACAATTTTTTTGTACCGAGGGTTCGAATCCCTCTCTTTCCGCCCCCTCGGATCATTTGGGACTTTCGAATTGTAAGGAATTCTGACCCCCGGATTTTCTCATAGATAAATGTACGAAATAAATCCAATTTGTAAGAAAAAATTCCCAAAAATTTGAGATTTTTACTCCTCACGCCCAGGATTACGTCCTGGGTCGTTAGACAAGAATCCAAAGATAAAGAGGGAAACAAAGAATATCACTACTGTATAAACAAAAAGTTTGAGAGTAAGCATTACATAATCTCCAAGATTTTTTTTGTTAAGGAATAGATTACCCATTTTTCCTTACCACACGGATCCACTAGGATGGGTTTTGTTTATTTTGACACCTAAAAATGCAAAAATCCATTCTTAAAAAAATTGTAAGAATTGCTTTCTAATAAGCACTCTTATCAATATCAAAAATTAGTTTAGGTATTGTGTGGGTACCTAAAGGTACCTGCTCAACGTAGCCGCAGGGGGTAGAAAAGCTGATCCAAATTTATTGCTGCAGCTATACATTCAATGTAGAAGAATTAGAATTTGAGAATCGAAGGTTCATAATATAAGACTTCTCGGCTCTTATCCATTTTTTCTTTTTTTTTTGGAATGAATACATCATTCCATTTGGCAGACAGAATAGTAAAGATTTCATCGAAAACTTACAGCGGCTTGCCAAACAAACGCTAATAGAAAAAAGAGTACAGGTATGACAGGCATAACATCCACGATTGGGTTGAAAATGGCATAAGCTTCGGGTAATTTGGCGAAGAAAAAGCTAGTGGGGCAAAGAACAGAATTAAAACAGATACAGGTTAAACTAAGTATATTAGGCATAACAAGCATTTCGTTCTTGTAGAGTAGATAATTGGATTTTGATTGAGTTATTTTTCTAAGGGAAAAAAAGCAAAAGAAAAGGTGGATTCAAAATCCTTTTTTCTTCGGACTTTCCCAAACACAAAATACCTCCTTGTATTCGCATTCTCAAATGAGAATGGAAGAAATTCGACTTTCATATAATATCTTAATAGAATTCCATGTAATGATCAATGCATTTTTTGGATTCTATATTATCCGCATGTCTAGAATCCTAGCAAGAAAATATCCCTTATTTTTTAGGTAATTGAAGTGGGATTGACGAATAATATATAAAAATAATAGTGTTTTTTAGTGTCACCTAAAACGAAATGGGGCGTGGCCAAGTGGTAAGGCAGCGGGTTTTGGTCCCGTTACTCGGAGGTTCGAATCCTTCCGTCCCAGATTTTTTCTGATGAAGCGAAAGATAGAATCGTATTATGCCCTGCACGACACAAAAAAAAGTTGATTTCTTTTGTTATTCGAGTCGAAGAAGTATGATAATTTAATAACTACCCCAAAACTACCAATCTTTTCATTAGCATAGCTTATTTGGTTAATAGTTAATTGTTTTTGTTACAGAAAAATATATTAATTAAATAAATTAATTAAACTGGAGGTTGATAGTTTATTTGTTGGAGAAGAGTTGATCCTTCTCATTTCAGGATTAATCATCTTGAGTTCTCTGTTGAGAATGGAAATTCAATAATAAATAAGTCTTAAGCAAACTTTTTTATTCCTCTTTTTCGAACTATGTTTCATTCATATGATAGAATATTAGTTTAATAAAATTGGATCTTTGCAGAGTGTTTCCCGATAAATACTTATTTCTTTTATCCATATTTCTCCATAGATAGCAAGTTTGAATTAGTATACAAAAGCAATGACTATTCATGATTCCTTTCATATTGGATCAATTCTCGATACCATTTTGCAATGAAATTAGAGGAATGTTATGGTAAAACTTCGTTTAAAACGATGTGGTAGAAAGCAACGTGCGACTTGAAGGACATGATCGATTGTGGATTTTGCTATCCATCATTTTCCATAGTAATGAAAATGCTCTTGGCTCGACATAGTCTGTTCTATTCGTCCCGAACCGAATTTGCGCTGGGTTGTTTGTAAGTAATGTTTGTAAGTAAATAGTACACGATGGAGCTCGAGAGGACAGAATTTCTTTTTTATCAAGGGAAAGAATCTAGGGTTAGTGAAAACTAATAAATTAGGCCAACTTTGTCAGTCTATCTTTAATATAGAAATCAAAAGGTTAAAATAAGAAAAAAGTCCAATTTTGGAAGATTGGAAAAACTTTTTCTATTAAAAGTCTACCTGAATCAATTGTTCATATTTGATTTCTATAGAAGAGTGAAATGCTTTATCGAAGGAAATAAGAAAAAAGAAAGGGTATGTTGCGACTCTTTTGAAAGAAAAAAGAATAGGAATTCCCGAAGTAATGTCTAAACCCAAGGATTTCACAAATCAAAGATAAAGGATTCCGGAACAAGTAAACACGATTTTCAACCGTCTCAACAATAGAATTAGATCAGAATAAGGAATAAAAGTCAATTTGTTCGAGATGATATAAAGAAAAGAGTTTAGAGACGACTCAAAAAATTTCGAAAGGTTTTCTTTTGAAGTCTGTCAGTCAAAATTAGCCAACTTGAGTCATGAGTATAAATGAAATTTGTTTTTTCTTTAAGGAAATTAATGCAAGTCATAATCTAATTTCTATCTACTTGTATTATACACAAAAATTAGAATCATTTTCTCGAGCCGTATGAGGAGAAAACCTCCTATACGTTTCTAGGGGAGGGGTTGTTTATCTACATCTATCCCAATAAGCTATCTATCGAATCGTTGCAATTGATGTTCGATCTCGAAGAGAAGGAAGAGATCTTCAAAAAGTGGGTTTTTATGATCCAATAAAGAATCAAACTTATTTAAATGTTCCAGCTATTCTCTATTTCCTTGAAAAGGGTGCTCGACCTACAAGAACTGTTTATGATATTTTAAGGAAGGCGGAATTCTTTAAAGATAAAGAAAGAAATTTGAGTTAATTGAGGAACTAAATGAATAAAAAAAAAGTGGGAGAGGGTCGCTAGTACACTTGTTTAGACACAATTTGCCTCCTTCTTAGTCCTATTTTTTTTTTTGCTGCATTTATGTTGTGCCAATCCAACAAAAGTCTTTATTTTATTTCCTTTTTGTATCTAATTGCATTGTATTTCCATTGACAAAGGTCTATTGAACAAATAGAATTTGTAGATAGCTGGGTCTCTTTATCGTCACTCCATATTAGGTATTTCTGTCTACACTTCGCTCAAATGATGGGGTTGCCTCCCTTGCATGTACTCTCATAGAGGAATTTTTTATTTGAGTGTTTTTAATGAGTGATAAAATCTTTCTTTTGATGTCTTGCTAATTCAATGTTTTGACAGGAGCGTCTGGTGTAATTCCATCGATTTTAGGATTTCGATCGTGTCTAAGAGATCCTATTTTATCTGGGTTGCTAACTCAATGGTAGAGTACTCGGCTTTTAAGTGCGACTACGATCTTTTACACATTTGGATGAAGCAACAAATTCGTCCAGACTCTTGGTAGAGTCTAGAAGACCACGACTGATCCTCAAAGGTAATGAATGGAAAAAATAGCATGTCGTAATAAAATCAATTTCTTTTTTTTTTTTATAAAAAAATTCTGATTTTCTGGGTCTAGTGAATAAATGGATAGAGCCTAGCTCTAATTCTGGTAAAATAAAAAGCAACGAGCTTAACTTCTTACTTGGAAGGATTCCCCGATCTAATTAGACGTTAAAAATACATTAGTGCCTGATGCGGGGAAAGGTTAGGTTTTCCTATAAGTGGACCCTTTACTTTTTTTTTAGAAATCCTAATTATTCTTAATTATGGATTGAAAAGAGATGTTATGAATTGAATGTGTAAAAGAAACAGTATATTGATAAAGAGACTGTATTCCAAAGTCAAAAGAGCGATTGGCCTGCAAAAATAAAAGATTAGTTCTTGTTTGTTTTGTAATTAGAACAAACATAAACTAATTGGATAGAAAAGGAGCAGAAAAAGATCTATGGATTAGACTCCCTTTCTTTCCAGGGTTTGTATTATGCAACACCTTGTTCTGACCATATTGCACTATGTATCATCATTTGATAAACCGAGAAATGCTTTTTTTCTCTGATTCAAGTAGAAATACAAATGGAAAAATTCGAAGGGTATTCAGAAAAACAGAAATCTTGTCAACAATACTTCGTCTACCCACTTCTCTTTCAGGAATATATTTATGCATTTGCCTATGATTATGGATTAAATGGTGCCGAACCTGTGGAAATTATTGGTTGTAATAATAACAAGAAATTTAGTTCACTACTTGTGAAACGTTTAATTATTCGAATGTATCAGCAGAATTTTTGGATTAATTCGGTTAATCAGCCTAACCAAGATCGATTGTTGAATCACAGCAATTATTTTTATTCTGAGTTTTATTCTCAGATTCTATCTGAGGGGTTTGCTATCGTTGTGGAAATCCCACTTTCGCTAGGACAACTGTCTTGTCCGGAAGAAAAAGAAATACCAAAGTTTCAAAATTTACAATCTATTCATTCAATATTTCCCTTTTTAGAAGACAAATTTTTGCATTTACATTATCTATCACATATAGAAATACCCTATCCTATCCATTTAGAAATCCTGGTGCAACTCCTTGAATACCGGATTCAAGATGTTCCATCTTTGCATTTATTGCGATTCTTTCTCAACTATTATTCGAATTGGAATAGTCTTATTACTTCAATGAAATCTATTTTTCTTTTGAAAAAAGAAAATAAAAGACTATTTCAATTCCTATATAACTCTTATGTATCAGAATATGAATTTTTCTTGTTGTTTCTTCGTAAACAATCTTCTTGCTTACGATTAACATCTTCTGGAACCTTTCTGGAACGAATCCACTTTTCTTGGAAGATGGAACATTTTTGGGTAATGTACCCTGGGTTTTTTCGGA